TCCTATACCAGTTATGTTCCTTGGATTATTTACAAGTGGTATTCAAGCTCTTATTTTTGCAACTTTAGCTGCGGCTTATATAGGAGAATCCATGGAGGGTCATCATTGACTGGTCATTTTTTTCTTAGCGTAGCCAGTATGCCTGGCTCAAGATAATCTATTTAAGTCACATAAAATATGCTAGATTACCAAAACAACAAAGAATAGCAAAAAAGATTACGATAGAAGGGAATTGTTGTAAAAAAAAAAGGGGGGGGGAGATCTTTTAGATCTCTTTCCTAAACTTTAGGTTTGGCCCTTTATATCATAATCTCATACCTCCCCCCAATGAATATTCTATATTCTTCAGCCAATCCCAAGTAGTAGTAGTTATAATTTGAATAAGAATTCTTATGGTATTATGATGTGCAATTTTTTAAAAAGATCTTCTATAGTAACAATTAACCATTTCAGTGGATTTCATTCAACTCAACAACGATTGACCAAAAGAAAATTAGATTAAACTAAACAATCAAATTAGAATTCTATGGACTTAGATTAATCAAATACTGATATTGAGATTTCTACACATTAATTTGGCATTCCGCATAATGAATCCGTCTATTTAGATTTAGATACTGTATCTATGTGTGATAATGATAACTAAAATAGTTTCGTTTACAAAAAAGTGAGAGTCAGAAAAAAGTTTAGTTACGAGAGGGAGTCAAACTAAGTATATTAAATATAATGGCTATAAGCCAACTTTTGTGGATGTTTCAAAAACGGATTCTAGATTCCTTAAGATACGAATAATTGGTTTACATTATGTAAAAAAGATATGTATATGTGATAATTGACTAGTTATATATGAACTAAAGCTATATAAAATGTGCCCTATTATTGTGAATTTCGATCGGGATTTTAATAGAAACCCTTCCATTTCGTCTGTTCTGTAACTGTGAATTGAATGAAATAAAGGTATTAAATTGAAATCAAGAAAAAGAATTCAAAGAAAGATTCCGAACAAAAAATGGAACAACTAAAGTCATATGAATTCACAAAGGCACGGAATTCGTAGAAAATAGGAACTAAAAAAGAGATATTGAAGTAGTTCGGATGATTCAATAATATTATTAATTGAATTCGGAGTTCTTAGTTTGTATTAGATGAATATTAGCGATGGAATAATAATTATGAAGTTATAATTCATTGTTTGATTGTATCATTAACCATTTTTTTTTTTATTTTTGTGCGAGGAACTTATTATGAATCCATTGATTTCTGCCGCTTCCGTTATTGCTGCTGGATTGGCTGTAGGGCTTGCTTCTATTGGACCTGGAGTTGGTCAAGGTACTGCTGCGGGCCAAGCTGTAGAAGGTATTGCGAGACAGCCTGAGGCGGAAGGAAAAATACGAGGTACTTTATTACTTAGTCTAGCTTTTATGGAAGCTTTAACAATTTATGGGCTGGTTGTAGCATTAGCGCTTTTATTTGCGAATCCTTTTGTTTAGTTTAATGCTAGAAATATTTTAAATACGTATAATTTTTATTATTTTATGGCCTTAGACTTGCTTTTCGAATTATATCACGATTTCGCTCCTACAATTATTTATTCGTTGAGACAATAACTCCGGGAAGGACTGATTTGAGGATGAGGAATTAGCATACCGACTCGCTTTCTTCCTTCCCCTTCTTAGTCCAACAGAACCCTTTTCCATTTTAGGAAATGTTGCAACGAGGTATTTCACAATTGAGGTGGGGCCTGGTACTTAATTCTAATAATTATCATTCTTATTGGGAATTTTAATTGAAACAAAAAAAAAAATAGGGACAAAGTGATACAAAAATAACTTAGCTTTGTTCTATTTTTTTAGTCTATCTATGTCTATCTATAAAGGGAGATCCTATGCAAAATGTAACCGATTCTTTCGTTTCCTTGGGTCACTGGCCATCCGCCGGGAGTTTCGGGTTTAATACCGATATTTTAGCAACAAATCTAATAAATCTAAGTGTAGTGCTCGGTGTATTGATCTTTTTTGGAAAGGGAGTGTGTGCGAGTTGTTTATTTCAAGAATAGGCTGGATCCAACCAGATGCACTTTTTTATTTTTGAGTTATAACGAGGAAAGAAAGGTGCACGATCCCACGAATTACTTCTGAATAAATTAAGAAATCATATGTAAGAACCATAGCATTTCGTAATTTGTTGGTAAATCCCCCTTGCTTTGATTCTCTATCAACCAACAATGTGGGACCATTAACATGGTTAAAGTTAAACCATTTTAAGTCCAGATGCAAAATGGTACTCTTTATACCACTATTAATATGGTAATACATAGATGGGTTCAAAATTGATAGTTAGAAATTTTTTCGATATATAGCACTCATATTGATAAAATGATTTGAACCCTTTAAAATTGGATTAGAAAAGTGGGCATTTCATCCCTTTTTATCCAATGCTGAATTGATGACCTATGTATAAAGTAAGAAGCATTTTTTGGATTTGAAGAAAAAAAGAAACA